TCCAGCTTTTCAATGGCCCCTTCGCGTAGCTCTTCTGAATTTCGAATAGTACTCAAGATTCTCTGTTTTCGATTATCTAATAAATCACTTAATGAAAGTAGATTATCTTCCCATTAATTTTTTAAATTCCATGATCTCTTCCCGAACCAAACATGAATCTTTCGATTCATTTGGCTCTCACGCTCACTTACTTATGGGAAATTCCCATATCTTATCTCTTTTTTATTTAGGTAATGAGCTTATCCTCTCTTCTATGTTCGGATTCCAAAATATTGAAACTGATCGTTGATCCAAGACCAGAATATTAGGAGGACTCTTCCGACCAGACAAAAAATCTGTAATTATCGGCAAAGTTGTTTCTTTTTTTTTTATTTCTATTTGAATGTTCTTTCTTTTTCTTCAAATCCAAAAAATTCCGCTTACTTTATACATAGGTCGTCGATTCCGCATTGGATAAAAAAAGGATGGGATTTCCATTTTTCCAGTAAAAGGTTCAAATCTTTTTATCGATATGAGTGTTCTATATCGGATAAAATGCAACTATTCATTTTGAAACCATCTCCATACTAACATAGTGGTAGAAAGAACACCAATGTTGCGCCCGGACTTCAAATAATTTAGTTTTAACCATGTTTAGGGTCCCATATTATTGGTTGATAGAGAATCAAAGTTTATTTACCAATGAATCACGAAATGCTATGGTTCGTACATATGATTTCTGAATTTATTCAGAAGTAATTCGCGAGATCGTGCACCTTCCTTTCCTAGTTATAAAGAATAAAGCGCAGCTGGTTAGATCCAGCTTATTCTTGAAATAAACAACTCGCACACACTCCCTTTCCAAAAAAAATCAATACACCAAGGACTACACTTAGATTTATTGGATTTGTTGCTAAAATATCGGTATTAAATCCGAAACTCCCGGCGGATGGCCAGTGACCCAAGGAAACGAAAGAATCGGTTACATTTTTCATATGATCTCCTCTTATAGATAGGACTAAAATTGAACGGAGTTCTTTTTGTTTTGTATTACTTTTCCCTTTTTTATTTGAATTTGATTTATTTTTTATTAATTTACTTTTTTCTTTTTCTCAATATCTCTTCAATATATTAATCAATATATTAAATTGAAGTTCCAAAAAAAGAAAAAGAAAATACTTAGTAGAATTAGGTCCCAGGTCTCGTATCAATTGTGAAATACCTCATTTGTTGCAACGCTTATTGAAAAAAAGGTTCCGTTGGACTAAGAACGGGAAGGAAGAAAGCGAGTGGATCCGCTAATTCCTGATCCTCAAATTAGTCCTTCCCACGGGGTATTATCTCAACGAATATGTTAATGTAGGAATGAAATATTGATATAATTAGAAAAATCAAGTGGCAAATCCAAGGTAATAAAATAAGAAAGACAAAACAAAGACTTTCAGATTTCTAGGATTAAACAAAGGGATTTGCAAATAAAAGCGCTAATGCCACGACCAGTCCATAAATTGTTAAAGCTTCCATAAAAGCCAGACTAAGCAATAAAGTACCTCGTATTTTACCCTCTGCCTCTGGTTGTCTCGCGATACCTTCTACGGCTTGACCCGCAGCAGTACCTTGACCAACTCCAGGTCCAATAGAAGCCAGCCCTACAGCCAATCCAGCAGCAATAACGGAAGCAGCAGAAATCAGTGGATTCATGGTAAGCTCCTCGCATAAAAATAAAGAAATGGTTAATGATACAAGCAACTAATTAATTATGACTTATTATATTATTCCTAAGATCCATCCAGTCGAAATAACTATGAACTACTAAAATAATGAGATTATTGAATGAGCAGAACTGCTTCGATCTCGCGTTTTTAGTTCCTATCCATGGAGTCTTTATCAATCCATAATCAATCCACATAATCAATCCATAAGGACCTAGTTCTTTCTTCCATTTCATTTTTTTGTTATGAACCGTTCTTTCAATTCTGCACTCTTTCTCTTCTATATGCTTGATTTCATCTGTTTATTCATTCGGCCCAGACGAAGCGGAAGGACTTCTATTGTAATTCCTATCTAAATTCACGGTGGGGTAGGAAAGAAAGTCGATAAGATATATTCATATAGAACTGGTAAATATCTAATATCACATATACATGGCTTTCTTCCATAACGTAAACCAAAAATGAACATCTTATATTCACCCCGATTCTAGAATAGAATCATTCTTTGAAACATACAGAAGATTTGGCTTATAACCATTAAATTATATATACCCGACCCCACCCCTAATCCATTTTTTTATGAATCTCGTTTGAAAATTCTTGGATTGGGGTCCTTTTCTTTATCATTCTCCCGCATTAATACAAGCATGAATACAAACGGACAAATTCATTAGTCTGAATCCTTACATATCAATACAATATCAATATTTGAGATCCAATTGCATCCAATTAATTACATATAATTTTGATCAATCGTTGAATGAAATCAAATAAAATGGGTGGGACTAGTTCCATAGAACATTTTTTTG